GCTATAAAATGCTTGATTTTTTAGGATTAAAGTTTCTTGTAAAATTTTAATAGGGCTTGTCAGGCTAAAATTTATGGAAAATGTGTGATGTGTTAACGTGATGTGCACATATATATATACACATGCGGATGGCTAACCCTAAATTCAACTTGTTAGCTGGCACGTTCTCGAGCCTTCCTTGGTTTCGGGGTTTGACAAGGATAACAGGATTCGGTGAGCGAAGGGGGGTAGGGGGGTTTGTCGCGCAAAAACCAGAGGGGGATATCAGGGTAAGTTGAAGAAGTAATAGAAATATTATGCTCTTGAGATATTAATATGTAATTCTTGAGTTATGTCATTTAATAATTGACATACTTTAACTGTATGCAGGGAAAATGTTCAACCTTGATAAAATATTTGTGCTTGCACTCTGAAATGCAAGTGAAAGGAAACCTAAAAAAGGAACCCTATGCATTTAAAAGAATGCCCGGCATGTTGGGTAACGAGGAGTATGTAATTACACCAGTAACCATATGCAAGGAAAATTTAATAAGTGGGGGTCTTCACAATTCTGTGCATGAGATTTTAAACCAGATGCAAGGAATAATTCATAATATACCATCCTCCCCTTATTATGTCCCTGATTCTATCATGCAGAATGTGTCTTAAGTAAATTGGTTGGTGGTCTCTCACTACTATAAATTATTTAAATAATTTGTAGTTGAATTATTCAAATAATAAATTATTGAATTTCACTATTAGGGGATAAATCTTTTATGTTAAGATAGATTATTATTGAAATTTAATAGTTTATGTATTGCACATTTTAAATGTTAGTACTTGCTTTAAGGTTAAAATAAATGAATGGTGATAATACATATATGGGTATTGCACATTTTAAATGTTAGTACTTGCTTTAAGGTTAAAATAAATGAATGGTGATAATACATATATGGGTATTGCACATTTTAAATGTTAGTACTTGCTTTAAGGTTAAAATAAATGAATGGTGATAATACATATATGGGTATTGCACATTTTAAATGTTAGTACTTGCTTTAAGGTTAAAATAAATGAATGGTGATAATACATATATGGGTATTGCACATTTTAAATGTTAGTACTTGCTTTAAGGTTAAAATAAATGAATGGTGATAATACATATATGGGTATTGCACATTTTAAATGTTAGTACTTGCTTTAAGGTTAAAATAAATGAATGGTGATAATACATATATGGGTATTGCACATTTTAAATGTTAGTACTTGCTTTAAGGTTAAAATAAATGAATGGTGATAATACATATATGGGTATTGCACATTTTAAATGTTATATCAGAAGATAGTTTAAATTAGAATTTTGGCCTTGGGTGCCAAGGGCAGGAGTTAGAGTCTCCTTTTTCTGGGCGCCAGGGAGGAATTTAACCTCCGATCTTCGGATTACAAGACCGATGCTTTTAGGCTAAGCTACTGGGGCAGGCTCATTTTAATATTTTATTTTCTAGTAGCCCTGCTAGGGGAATTAGAATAAGGAAGAGGGCGAAGTATAGGGTGGATGCGATTTGTCCAATGATGACGTATGGGTGCTCTACGGGTATGCCTCCAATTCATGTTAAGATGAGTATGTCTGTTACTAGAGTTCAAAATAAGAATTGGGTGAGAGGTCGGAATGCTAGGCCTCGTTGTTTTGAGGTGTGTAGAATTGGGACCACTATAAGAATTAGGATAGAAAATAGGAGTGCGAGAACGCCCCCTAGTTTATTTGGGATTGAGCGTAAGATGGCGTAGGCAAATAGGAAGTATCATTCTGGTTTAATATGTGGGGGTGTGACTATCGGGTTGGCGGGTGTGAAGTTGTCTGGGTCTCCCAGTAAGTTGGGGAAAAATAGTGCTAAAGATGTCAGGGCTAGTAATATTAGTACGAAGCCTAGAAGGTCTTTATATGAGAAGTATGGGTGAAACGGGATTTTGTCTGCATTGGAGTTCAGGCCTGTTGGGTTGTTTGACCCTGTCTCGTGTAGGAATAGAAGGTGAATAAGGGTTGCGGCTGCAATGATGAACGGCAGGAGGAAGTGGAAGGTGAAGAATCGTGTTAGTGTTGCGTTGTCTACTGAGAAGCCCCCTCAGATTCATTGGACAAGCGTATTTCCTACATAGGGGACTGCTGAGAGGAGGTTTGTAATTACTGTGGCCCCTCAAAAGGATATTTGGCCTCATGGGAGGACGTATCCAACGAAGGCTGTTATTATTACAAGTAGGAGGAGGACAACTCCAATATTTCAGGTTTCTTTGTTTAGGTAGGACCCGTAGTAAAGGCCTCGGGCAACGTGCATATAAATGCAGATAAAAAAGAAGGAGGCCCCATTGGCGTGTAGGTTTCGGATAAATCAGCCGTAGTTTACGTCTCGGCAGATGTGGGCGACTGAAGAAAATGCGGTTGAGATGTCTGAGGTATAGTGCATGGCTAGGAATAGTCCTGTTAGGATCTGTGTAATTAAGCATAGGCCCAGGAGAGAGCCAAAATTTCATCATGCTGAAATATTAGTTGGTGTTGGTAGGTCAATTAGTGCATCATTAGCAATTTTTATTAGGGGGTGAGTTTTTCGTAGGCTTGCCATTAGTGTTCTTGTAGTTGAATTACAACGGTGGTTCTTCAAGTCATTGGTCTCGGTTGAAGTCCGAGCGGGAATTATGACCTATTTTATGTTTGTACTATTAGTGGCTTTGATTGTGGGCTTAATTGCTGTTGCTTCTAACCCAACTCCGTATTTTGCGGCCCTGGGGCTGGTAGTAGCGGCTGGTGTTGGGTGTGGAATCTTGGTTGGGTGCGGGGGGTCTTTTTTGTCTTTGGTCCTCTTTTTAATTTACTTAGGGGGAATGCTTGTGGTGTTTGCCTATTCGGCAGCTTTGGCCGCTGAGCCTTTCCCTGAGGCCTGGGGAAGTCGTTCTGTGGCTGGCTATGTACTAGTTTTTGTGTTAGGGGTGGTTTTTATGGGGGGAGTGTTCTGGGGGGGGTGGTACGAGGGTTCTTGGGGAGTTGTTGATGGCTTAAAAGAGTTTTCTGTACTACGGGGGGATATTGGGGGGGTGGCTATAATATATTCTTTTGGTGGCGCGATATTAGTGATTAGTGCTTGGGTGCTGCTTTTAACCTTGTTAGTAGTGTTGGAGTTAACTCGAGGGCTTAGTCGTGGGACTTTGCGGGCAGTCTAGATGGTCGCTAGCAGGGTGGCTAATACTAGGGTTAAGAAAAAGATGGTAAGATATGTTTTAATCATCCCTTGTTGGATGTCGTTCATTATTTTTGATATTATTATTTGGGTTAAGGACAGGCCTTTTGGTCCTGAGGTTTTGAATCATGTTTGGTCTAGTTTGGTGGCAACTGACTGTCCTAGGGCTAGGCTAATTTTTGGGAACAGTCGGTGAACTATTGCGGGGAAGTATCCTAGCATGTTTGAGAAGTTATGTGGGGGGATTGTTGGGGTTGTTTTAACTTGTTTATTAGTTATGGCTGCAAGTTCTAGGGCTACTAAGAGTCCTACAATAGTGACTATAAGGGCAGCTATTTTTAGTGTAAAAGGCATTGTTATGGTCGGGGTTTTTGATGGGAGGAGGTTAGATGTAATAATAAGTCCTGTAATAATGCTTCCTCAGGCGAGTCGTTTAAGTGGGTTAATCACTAGTGGGTTATTTTCGTTGATGGGGGATAGTGGTAGGAACCGGGGGGACCCCATAGTTACGAAGAATACCACTCGGAGGCTATAGACTGCAGTAAATGATGTGGCAATAAGTGTAAGAGTTAGGGCTCAGGCGTTGAGGTTGGAGGTGCTTAGGGCTTCAATAATGGCGTCTTTTGAGAAAAAGCCTGCAAGAAATGGGGTTCCTGTAAGTGCCAAGCTTCCAATTGTGAGGTAGGTCGAGGTGGTGGGTATTAGGCGGTGGAGGCCTCCTATTTTTCGGATGTCCTGCTCGTCGTTTAGGCTGTGGATAATTGACCCAGAGCATAAAAATAATAGGGCTTTAAAGAAGGCGTGGGTACAGATGTGGAGGAATGCTAGTTGTGGTTGATTAAGTCCAATTGTGACCATTATTAGGCCTAGTTGGCTAGACGTAGAAAAAGCTACAATTTTTTTAATGTCATTTTGGGTTAGAGCACAGGTGGCTGTAAAGAGGGTGGTGAGGGCACCTAGACATAGGCAAATGGTCAGAGCGGTTTTGTTGTTCTCTATTAGTGGGTGGAGGCGAATTAGAAGGAAGATCCCGGCCACGACCATCGTGCTGGAGTGAAGTAGGGCGGATACTGGCGTAGGGCCCTCCATGGCAGAGGGGAGTCAGGGGTGCAGCCCAAATTGGGCTGATTTCCCAGTTGCTGCAAGGATTAGCCCCAGTAATGGAATTGTCATATCAAAGTTTTTTGATAATAAAAAGATTTGTTGTATTTCCCAGGAGTTGAGGTTTATTGCTAGTCAGGCCATGCTTAGTACTAGGCCAATATCTCCTGCTCGGTTATAGATTACTGCCTGGAGGGCTGCAGTGTTAGCATCTGCCCGCCCGTACCATCAGCCAATTAGTATAAAAGACATAATGCCGACCCCCTCTCAGCCAATGAATAGTTGAAATATGTTATTAGCGGTTACAAGGGTAATTATGGCTACTAAGAATAGGAGGAGGTATTTAAAGAATCGGTTAATGTTAGGGTCGGAGTGCATGTACCATAGTGCAAACTCTAGAATAGACCAGGTAACGTAAAGAGCGACTGGTGTAAAGATAAGGGAGTAGTGGTCAAACTTAAAACTGAGGTTGATGTCAAATGTGTGTGTGTTTATTCAGTGTCAATTTGTTGTAATGCTTTCTATGCCCTGGTCTAAGAAAATTGTGAGGGGAAGGAGGCTAACAAAGAATGCGGTGCTGACAGCGGCTTTTACGTGTGCGCCTGCTCATTCTTGGTCTTGGGGTTTTGGGTTTAGTGTTGTTAATAGGGGAATAATAAGGATTGTAATAACTAGGATGAAAGAGGAAGACATAATCAATGTTATCAAATTCATAGCTTCTACTTGGACTTGCACCAAGAGTTTTTGGTTCCTAAGACCAGTGGATGAGCTGTTATCCTTTAGAAGCGAGAAAGCCGCGGGGTCTAACCGCGGGAGCAGGTGTTAGCAGTACCTACTGTGGTTCCGTTCTTTCTTGGTGAGTAAGAGGATTTTAACCTCTGTCTTTAGAATCACAATCTAATATTTTGGTTAAACCATACTTACTAGTAGCATCAGCCCCATATAAGTTCTGGTTTTAATGTAAGGAAAATAACGGGGGTTAGGTGGAGGAGCATGAGTAGGTGTTCCCGGGTATGGAAGGGCGGAAGTTTTTTAATGTGGTTAGGTGTCGGGCCTCGTTGAGATATTAAGAATATATATAAGGAGTAGCCGGCCGTAATTAGAATGCCTGCTCCCGTGAGTGTAATGGTTCATGGGGATCAGTTGTATAAAGCTGCAACAATTAAAAGCTCACCTATGAGGTTAGGGAGAGGGGGTAGTGCTAAATTAGCTAGGTTAGCAATGAACCACCAGGTTGCAGTTAAGGGGAAAATTATTTGTAGTCCTCGGGCAAGAATTATGGTTCGGCTGTGGGTTCGTTCATAGGCTGTGTTAGCTAAACAAAATAGTATAGATGAGACTAGGCCGTGGGCAACTATTAAGATAATTGCGCCTGAGAATCCTCAGGGGGTTTGAATTAGAATACCCCCTGCTACAAGTCCTATATGACTCACTGATGAGTAGGCAATCAAGGATTTAAGGTCTGTTTGTCGCAGGCAGATGGACCCGGTTATGATAATACCCCAGAGGGCTAAAATAATGAATGGGTAAATTAGTTCTTTTGATAGTGGTTCTAATACTGCTATAATTCGCATCATGCCATATCCTCCTAGTTTTAATAATACTGCAGCTAGAACTATGGAGCCTGCAACTGGGGCCTCTACGTGTGCTTTGGGGAGTCAGAGGTGTACGCCGTATAGCGGTATTTTTACTAAAAATGCGATTAGACACCCGGCTCATCAGATTTTGCAGCCTCAGGTGTTTGTTAGGGCGGGCTGAGAGTATTGTAAAATAATTATGGAAAGACTTCCTGCGGAGTCTTGAAGCATAAGTAGGGCAATTAAAAGGGGTAGGGAGCCGGCTAGTGTATAGAACAAAAAATAAACTCCTGCATTTAGTCGTTCTGTCTGATTACCTCATCGGGTGATAATCATTAGGGTTGGGATTAGCGTGGCTTCAAATATAATATAGAACATGATAATTTCTGTGGCACTGAATGCTATAATTAGAAGGATTTGTAATGAGGTGAGAAGGGTGAGGTAGAGGCGTTGTCGGTTTAGGGGTTCAGGGTTAACGTGGTTTTGGCTGGCTAGGACTATTAGTGGCAGGAGTCAGCATGTGAGTACTAATAGGGGGGTTGATAGAGGGTCTGTGCCTATGTACGGGCTAATTATGGTTCAACCAGTTTCTGATGGTCATGTTATTCATGTAGTGCTAACTAGTGCGATTAAGAAGCTGTGGTGGGTTGTGGCAGTTCACAGTCACTTTGGGGAGGCTAGTCAAATTGTTGGGAGTAGTATAATTGTTGGGGTTAATACTTTTAACATTGTAGAAGATTAAGGTTTTGTAGGCGGTCGGTACCATGGGTCCGGGCTGTGGCCACCAGGAGTGCGAGGCCCGTGCTTGCTTCACAAGCGGAGAAGGCTAGTAGGAGTATTGGGGCGGTAGAGAAGCTTGTGGACTCAAACTGTAGTGCTCATAGGGCAAGTGCAACAAACAGGGATAGTATTATGCCTTCTAGACATAGGAGTGCAGATAATAGGTGGGTGCGGTGAAATGCCAGGCCTGCTAATCCCAGGATAAATGCTGAGCTGAAAGTGAATTGAGTTGGTGTCATAAGGGAGCTGTGGGTTTAAACCACAATCTTCTGAGCCGAAATCAGAGGTCTTGTTTTGGACTAACTTCCTATTCTGCTCATTCTAAGCCTCCTTGGGTTCACTCATAGATTAGTCCAAGGGTTAATAAAATAAGAACTGTAGTTGCTCAGAAGAGTGTTCCAGCGGGGTTGTGTAGCTGGTCTCCTCAGGGTAGTGGGAGGAGAAGGGCAATTTCTAGATCAAATAGAAGAAATAAAATAGCGACCAGGAAGAATCGAAGGGAGAATGGTAATCGGGCAGAGCCTAAGGGGTCAAACCCGCACTCGTAGGGGGACAGTTTTTCTGCGTCTGGGTTTATTTGGGGTAATCAAAATGAGACGATGGCTAGGACTAAGGATAGGGCTGTTGTAATGGTAATAATAGAAATGACTAGGCTTATTATCTTTCCCTGGACTTTAACCAAGACTAAGTGAGTGGAAGTCACTTGTTCTAACTTTATACTAGAAAGATATGAGCCTCATCAATAGATGGATACGTAAAGGAAAAGTCAAACTACATCAACGAAGTGTCAGTATCAGGCTGCTGCTTCAAAACCGAAGTGGTGGTGGGATGTGAAGTGGTATCGGGTCTGGCGGAGTAGGCAGACAGCTAAGAAAGTTGAGCCAATAATTACATGTAGGCCGTGAAATCCGGTAGCCACGAAGAATGTGGAACCATAGACTCCGTCTGCAATTGTAAATGGGGCTTCGTAATATTCTATGGCTTGCAGGGCGGTAAAGTACACTCCCAATAAGATTGTAAGTATAAGGGATTGAATGGCCTGTTTTCGTTCACCTTCTATAATGCTGTGGTGGGCTCATGTTACTGTTACCCCAGATGCTAGTAGTACTGCTGTATTAAGCAGGGGGACTTCAAATGGGTCTAGTGCAGTAATTCCTGTTGGAGGTCAGCATCCTCCTAGCTCAGGTGTGGGTGCTAAGCTTGAGTGATAAAAAGCTCAAAAAAATCCTAGGAAGAAGAAGACTTCGGAGGTAATAAATAAAATTATGCCATATCGTAGGCCTTTTTGTACCGGAGGTGTGTGGTGGCCCTGGAAGGTCCCTTCTCGAATAATATCTCGCCATCATTGAAGTATTGTTAGAAGCAGAAGAATAAGTCCTAAGGTTATTAGTGTTACTGAGTTGAAGTGGAATCAGATTGCTAGGCCGGACGTTATTAGTAGGGCGCCCACGGCCCCTGTTAGGGGTCAAGGGCTTGGGTCAACTATGTGAAATGCGTGTGCTTGGTGTGCCATTAGACGTTTTCTTGTAAGTAAAGGCTTAGGAGTAATACAAATACATAGGCTTGAATTATTGCAACTGCAACTTCTAGAAGTGTAAGTAGAAAGAGAACAGCAGCGGTTAAAGCGGCCACTGTTGGTATGAGGGGTAGTAGAACAAAAACGGCTGTAGCGATAAGCTGGATTAGCAGGTGACCTGCGGTTAAGTTGGCTGTGAGTCGGACGCCGAGGGCAAGAGGTCGGATAAATAGGCTAATTGTTTCGATAATAATTAACACAGGAATTAATAAAACAGGAGTTCCTTCTGGTAGAAGGTGTCCTAGAGCTGCTGTTGGTTGGTTGCGCATGCCAATAATTACTGTGGCAAGCCATAGGGGCACAGCAAGTCCTATATTTAATGACAACTGAGTGGTGGGGGTGAAGGTATAGGGAAGAAGGCCGAGTATATTAATTGACATGAGAAACACCATAAGAGAGGCAAACAGAAGAGCTCATTTATGTCCTCCTATATTTAGGGGGAGTAGAAGTTGATTAATGAAGCGGCTAATAAACCAAGTTTGAAGGGTAATAAGTCGGTTATTTAGTCATCGAGAGGGTGGAGTTGGTCATAGGATTCAGGGGAGTGCAATTGCGAGAGCAATAAGTGGGATGCCAAGGAGGGTAGGGCTTGCAAATTGGTCGAAGAAGCTTATTATCATGGTCAGTTTCAGGATTCAGTTTTGTGTTTTTCTTCGCTTATTGGGGTGGGTTCATTTGGTGGGGTGTGATTTAAGATTTTTGTTGGGATAATAGTGAGGAAGATAATTCATGAGAACACCAGAATAGTAAATCAGGGGTTTGGGTCTAGTTGGGGCATCTCACTAGAGGTGGTCGGTAGTCACCAGACTTTGGCTTAAAAGGCCAACGCTTTGTCCAATAATTAGCTTTCTAGTGAGGCGTCTTCAAGTATAAGTGAGGATCAGTTTTCAAAGTGTTCTAGTGGGACGGCTTCAACTACAATTGGTATAAAGCTGTGATTGGCGCCGCAGATTTCAGAGCATTGTCCGTAGAATACACCGGGTCGGGAGGCGATGAAGGCGGTCTGGTTTAGTCGCCCGGGCACAGCGTCTATTTTTACGCCTAAAGATGGGACGGCTCAAGAATGAAGTACGTCCTCAGCGGAGACTAGCACTCGAATTGGTGATTCCATGGGAATTACTATTCGGTGGTCTGTTTCCAGTAGTCGAAATTGGCCTGGTGTGAGGTCTTGTGTGGGGGTTATATAAGAGTCAAAGGCCAGGTCTTCATAGTCTGTATATTCATAACTTCAGTATCATTGATGTCCTATGGCTTTAATTGTTAGGTGGGGGTCATTGATTTCGTCTATAAGATATAAAATTCGGAGGGACGGGAGGGCAATCAGGATTAGAATTACGGCTGGTAAAACGGTCCATACGATCTCGATCTCTTGAGAGTCCAGGGTAAATTTATCTGTAAGCTTAGTTGAAACTATCGCAAGAATAATATAAAATACAAAAGTGCTGATTAGAAGAACGACTATTAGGGCGTGGTCGTGGAAATGAAGGAGCTCTTCTATAACGGGTGATGCTGCGTCTTGAAATCCTAATTGTGTTGGGTGTGCCATAAGCCCGGGGACTTAAGACATACAGGGGTCTAACCTGTAATACCACCTTGACAAGGTGGTGTATTAACATTTTACTAATGTCTTTAGAAGAAAGTGGCAGAGTGGCTATGTGACTGGCTTGAAACCAGTGTATGGGGGTTCAATTCCTTCCTTTCTCGTTAGTTTAATTGGACTCGTACAAAGGCCGGCTCTTCGAATGTGTGGTATGGTGGAGGGCAGCCGTGAAGTCATTCTACGTTTGTTGTGGTTAATTTTACTGAGGAGACTTCTCGCTTGGCGGCGAAGGCTTCTCATAAAATAAACAAGAATATAATTACCGCAACTAAAGAAATGAGTGACCCGAAAGATGATACAGTGTTTCATAGGGCATAGGCGTCTGGATAATCAGAATATCGTCGTGGTATACCGGCTAGGCCTAGGAAGTGTTGTGGGAAAAAGGTTAAGTTTACACCAATAAATATTACGCCAAAGTGAATTTTTGTCCAAGTGTCGTTTAGTGTATAACCTGAGAATAGCGGGAACCAGTGAACAAAGGCTGCTATAATGGCAAATACAGCTCCCATTGATAGAACATAGTGGAAGTGTGCTACTACGTAGTATGTGTCATGAAGAACAATGTCTAATGAAGAATTGGCTAGTACAATTCCTGTCAGTCCTCCTACTGTAAAGAGGAAAATAAAACCTAAGGCCCATAACATAGGGGCGTCTCATTTAATAGAGCCTCCGTGGAGGGTGGCGAGTCAGCTAAATACTTTTACACCGGTTGGAATAGCAATAATTATTGTTGCGGAGGTGAAGTAGGCGCGGGTGTCTACGTCCATTCCAACAGTAAACATATGATGTGCCCATACAATAAAACCAAGCAGGCCAATGGCCATTATGGCTCAGACCATGCCCATGTAGCCAAACGGTTCTTTTTTGCCGGCGTAATAGGCTACGATGTGAGAAATAATGCCGAACCCGGGTAAAATAAGGATGTAAACCTCTGGGTGCCCAAAGAATCAGAATAGGTGTTGATATAGAATTGGGTCTCCTCCTCCGGCGGGGTCAAAGAATGTGGTGTTTAGGTTTCGGTCTGTAAGAAGCATTGTAATCCCAGCGGCCAGCACAGGCAGTGAAAGGAGGAGAAGGACGGCTGTTACAAGCACGGCTCACACGAACAGGGGCGTCTGATACTGGGAGATGGCTGGGGGTTTCATATTGATGGTGGTAGTGATGAAGTTGATGGCCCCTAAAATTGAGGACACACCTGCTAGATGTAATGAGAAAATTGTAAGATCTACGGATGCCCCCGCGTGAGCAAGGTTACCTGCAAGTGGGGGGTAGACTGTTCAGCCTGTCCCAGCACCGGCCTCTACGCCAGAAGAGGCTAGTAAAAGCAAAAATGATGGGGGGAGAAGTCAGAAGCTTATGTTGTTTATCCGGGGGAACGCCATATCAGGCGCCCCAATCATTAGTGGGACTAATCAGTTCCCAAATCCCCCAATGAGTACTGGCATTACTATAAAGAAAATTATTACGAAGGCGTGGGCCGTAACGATGACATTATAAATCTGATCGTCGCCTAGGAGTGATCCGGGCTGGCTAAGTTCAGCTCGAATTAGAAGGCTTAGGGCGGTCCCGACTATTCCGGCTCAGGCACCAAATACAAGATAAAGGGTACCAATGTCTTTGTGGTTTGTAGAAAAGAATCAGCGCGTAATTGCCACAGGTAGGGTAGCCGAGTAGGCAGCGGGTTGTAGCCCTGAAGACAGAGGTCCGAGTCCTCTCCCTATCATCAGTCCTGTGGTGTAAACATATTGAATTGCAAATTCAAAGACGCAGAATAATATCCTGCCGGGGCTTTTCCCGCCTTTCGGCTAACAGGCGGGAAAAGTAGATGAATGCCCGCTGGTTTGGGCGCTTAGCTGTTAACTAAGAGTTTGTAGGATCGAGGCCTTCTCATCTAGTAAGGCCTTAGTTTAATAAAAACATTTGATTTGCATTCAGAAAATGCGAGATAAACTCTTGTGGGCCTTAGTCAAGGATTAGAAGATTTTCACTTCTGCTTAGAGCTTTGAAGGTTCTTGGTCTTATGTTATCCTAAATCCTTTAGGTGGTCAATATTAAAATGGTTGGTGTCGCGGGCAAGAGGGCCAGGGCAGCCGTGATAGAGGTGGTTAGTGGTAAAGAGGTTTGGGTTGTTCATGTTCGTCAGGGGGTCGTTGAATTAGTTGTATTGGGGGAAATTGTGAGTGTTATTGCGTAGCATAGACGTAGATAAAAATATAAGCTGAGCAGTGCAGCGAGGGCTATAATTGTAGCGGTGAGGGGGAGGTTTTGTTTAGCAAGTTCTTGAAGAATTAGTCATTTTGGCATAAAGCCTGTTAGGGGTGGGAGGCCGCCTAGAGAGAGTAGAACAAGGGCTGTGGTTGCTGTTAAGACGGGGCTGTTGGACCAGGTCATTGCGAGGGTAACAATTTTTGTGGTAGAGGATCATTTTAGGGTGAGGAATGCTGCGGAGGTCATGAGAATGTAGGTGCCTAGGGCTAGGATTGTTAGTTGAGGAGCATATTGAAGAACAATAATTATTCAGCCCATATGTGCAATGGATGAGTAGGCTAAAATTTTTCGTAACTGAGTTTGGTTTAACCCACCCCATCCGCCGATAATGGTGGACATAAGCCCTAGGGAGGTTAAAAGGGCTGGGTCGATGGCTTGGGCTGTTTGAATAATAAGGGCAAGGGGGGCTAGTTTTTGCCAGGTTGATAAAATTAAGCCGGTTAATAAGTCGAGTCCCTGTATGACTTCTGGCATTCAAAAGTGTATAGGTGCTAGTCCAATTTTAAGTGCTAGGGCAATAATTACTATTGTGCTGGCAATTGGGCTTGATAAATTGTTAATGTCTCATTCCCCTGAGATTCAGGCATTTGTTGTGCTTGCAAATAAGATTATTGCTGCTGCAGTTGCTTGAGTTAGGAAGTATTTTGTAGCAGCTTCAACTGCGCGGGGGTGGTGGTGTTGCGTTATTAGGGGAATAATTGCTAGTGTATTAATTTCTAGCCCTATTCAAGCCAAGAGTCAGTGGGTGCTGGCGAAAGTCAGGGTGGTGCCTAGACCAAGGCTGGATAATAATAGTATTAGTAGATAGGGGTTCATTAATGGGGGAGGGATTTTAACCATCATGCCCGGGGTATGGGCCCGGAAGCTTATTTAGCTGACCTCATCTTAGGAAGTGGTGTAGAGGAAGCACTAAGAGTTTTGATCTCTTGGGTATGGGTTCAACCCCCTTCTTTCTAAGAGCTAAGGGGACTTTAACCCCTATAAGCCACTCTATCAAAGTGGTCCTTGGGAATTCAGGCATAGCTCTTAAGCCAGAGTTGCGGGGGGGAGGCCTGCTAGTGCTATTGGGAGAGCAACATGTCATAACACAAGGGCTAGTGTTAGGGGGAGGAAGTTTTTTCATACGAGGTGTATAAGTTGATCATATCGGAAGCGTGGGTAGGAGGCTCGGACCCATAAAAAAACTACTGATAGAAGTGCGGCTTTAGTTATAAGATTAATTGTAGTTAATTCGGGGGTGTTTGGGAGGTGTAATGCTCCCAGAAATAGGACGGCGGATAAAGTATTTATTAAAAGAATGTTAGCGTATTCAGCCAGGAAAAATAGGGCGAAGGGTCCTCCGGCATACTCTACATTAAAGCCAGATACGAGTTCTGATTCCCCCTCTGTTAAATCAAAAGGGGCTCGGTTTGTTTCAGCGAGGGTTGAAATATATCATATTGCGGCTAAAGGTCAAGCGGGGGCTAGTAGTCAAATGTTTTCTTGGGTTGTGTTAAATGTTTGTAGGGTGTATCCGCCTGAAAAAATAATTACTGAGAGGAGGATTAGTCCGAGGCTCACTTCGTATGAAATTGTTTGGGCAACTGCTCGTAGGGCCCCAATAAGTGCGTATTTTGAATTTGATGCTCATCCGGATCCGAGGATTGAGTAAACAGCTAGGCTTGATAATGCTAGGATAAAAAGGATCCCAAGATTTAGGTCAATAACGGGGTATGGTATGGGCATAGGTGCCCACAGTGTTAAAGCCAGGGTTAGTGCGAGGATTGGGGCCACTAAAAACAGGAGGGGAGATGAGGTGGAGGGTCGGATGGGTTCTTTAATAAATAGTTTTACTCCGTCAGCAATGGGTTGAAGTAATCCATAAGGCCCGACTACGTTAGGTCCTTTTCGTAGTTGTATATACCCTAGAACTTTTCGTTCAAGAAGGGTGAGGAAAGCCACTGCTAGTAGGACGGGCACAATGTAGGCTAAGGGGTTAATTAAGTGGCTTATTAGAGTATTTAGCATAAACTGGGGAGAGGATTTGAACCTCTGGTGTAAAGGGCTTAGGCCTTTTGCAATTTACCATGCTCTGCCACCCCAGTATGCCTTTATTTTAGGCGGCAGGGGTTTTGGCCCTTCCTTTGATTAATTTATTTGTTTTCATTAATTAGGGGCGGGGCGTGCTTTAAGCATGGGCCCCTCTTTTCCGATCCTTTCGTACTAGGAAAAGTAGCGCTACAGATAGAAACTGACCTGGATTACTCCGGTCTGAACTCAGATCACGTAGGACTTTAATCGTTGAACAAACGAACCCTTAATAGCGGCTGCGCCATTAGGATGTCCTGATCCAACATCGAGGTCGTAAACCCCCTCGTCGATATGAACTCTGGGAGAGGATTGCGCTGTTATCCCTGGGGTAACTTGGTTCGTTGGTCGGCCGTGAGGCCGGATCATTATTGGTCAGATGTTCTGTGGCTTAGAGATGTCTCTCTTGGTTTTAGGGATTAACCCAATCCACTCGGAGGCTGGGTTTTCCTCCGTGGTCGCCCCAACCGAAGGTAAAGCTTTAAATTCCACTAAGTTTTATGTTTTTATTGAGTTTCTTGACATGGTTAAATTTGTACCTAAAGCTCCAAAGGGTCTTCTCGTCTTGTATAATAATACCCGCTTCTGCACGGATAGATCAATTTCACTGACTGGAAGGGGGAGACAGCTGAGCCCTCGTTTGGCCATTCATACAGGTCTCTATTTAAAAGACAAGTGATTGCGCTACCTTTGCACGGTCAAAATACCGCGGCCGTTGAACTAGTAGTCACTGGGCAGGCTGGACCTCCTATACTTAGTCGGTTGCAGGAGGCGATGTTTTTGGTAAACAGGCGAGGCTCGTGTTTGCCGAGTTCCTTCCCCATCTTTTAGTCTTTCCTTTAAAAATAGCACACCTGTGTGGGGTTAACGATTGTCTGTTGTAGGTTTTTCTTGATTTCTATATTATCTACGGTGCCCTCTTGGGTTGGGCTCTGTTAATTTCCAGTGGTCTGTCCGATCTGGTTTACACTTGTGCTTGGAGAAGATCATTCTTCTTGTTACTCATTTTAGCATAATTTCTTCCATGCGGGCATGGGGAAGCCTGATATTATTAGGGAAGTAAGATTGTTTGTCGGTATAATAAACTTTATACTGTCTGAGCTTTAACGCTTTCTGTACAGGTGGCTGCTTCTAAGCCCACTATGATAGTTTGTTTTAAGTAATATGATCTTTATTCTCCTGTTAAGGTTGTGTCCTTTGTTAAAGGGGCTGTACCCCCTTTAACTAACTCCTGCAGGTATCCCTCAGTTTAACCTTAGAGGTATGTTTTTGGTTAGGGGTGTGCAGGGCTGAACTCTTATCCACTTCTCAGGCAACCAGCTATCACCAGGTTCGGTAGGTCTGTCACTTCTACCCGGAGCTCTTCCCACTCTTTTGCCACAGAGACGGGTTAGCCCTAAGATTATATAGGCTGTCTCGGGGTAGCTCACCTGGTTTCGGGGTTTCAAACTAAAGGTCTCTTTGCTTGAGGGTGCTGGCTAAATCATGATGCAAAAGGTACAAGATTTAATCTTTGTTTTTTAGTGCTTATATGGGTTATTTCATTTCTCTTTCAGCTTTCCCTTGCGGTACTTTTTCTATTGCTCTGTTGAACCTTTTCTGTCTCCCGTACTTAGGTAAAAAAATGGTTTAATTTTTGGTTTTTGGGTCATGTTTTATTATAAATATTGTTGAATTAAGATTTGTAGTTAGGCTAGCTTTTTTGCTCAGGGAGATCCAATTTGCATGGATGTCTTCTCGGTGTAAGTGAGATGCTTAGCTACTCAGCCACCCCCTGGGTTTAATCCAAGTGCACCTTCCGGTACACTTACCATGTTACGACTTGCCTCCTCTAGTTGATGCTTTGGTATTAAATATATATTATGCGTAATTAACAGGGGAGAGTGACGGGCGGTGTGTACGCGCCTTAGAGCCGGATTCAAAAGGACACTCTGCTTCCTTTTTACTACTAAATCCTCCTTCAAGCACTATTTCATGTTGCCAAATTCGTAGTGTTCTGATGATAGAAAATGTAGCCCATTTCTTCCCACTTCGTGCGCTACACCTCGACCTGACGTTCTGGGCTGTGCCCGTTTTGCTTACTTTTATTACCTTCACAGGGTGAGCTGGCGACGGCGGTATATAGGCTGGGATAACTAGAAGTGGTGAGGTTAAACGGGGGTTATCGGTTCTAGAACAGGCTCCTCTAGGGGGATCTAAGGCACCGTCAGGTCCTTTGGGTTTTAAGCTGATGCTCGTAGTACCCGGGCGAACGTCAAGCAGTAGGTGGACGTCTAGGTTTATGGCTAAGCATAGTGGGGTATCTAATCCCAGTTTGTTTCTTAGCTTTCGTGGGGTCGGGCGGGTCTTGTTAAAGCCACTTTCGTGTGGTTGGGCTTCGGACACCTAGAAGCGTATGACGGCCAAAGGGCCATTTGGCTTTATTATTTTGTTTATCCTAACCACCCTTTACGCCGCTATATAATCAACTGGGGCCCATCGTCTAACCGCGGTGGCTGGCACGAGGGTTTACCGGCCCTCTTAACCCTGACTGAGTCAAGTTTTCACTTATGTCTTAATGTTTATCACTGCTGACCTCCCTTGGGGGCGTGGCTTGGCTAGGCGTTATGGGCTAAAAAATTTGTGCCTGATGCCTGCTCCTTGTCCCCGGGCGGGGGATTGAGGGCGTATTCACAGGGCTGCGGAGACTTGCATGTGTAAGTTGGGTTAAAGCTGATAGTAAGGTCGGGACCATGCCTTTGTGCCTGCGGAGCTTCTCAGGGCTCATCTTAACGTCTTCAGTGTTATGCTTTGTATTAAGCTACGTTGGC